AGATACGAATACAGCAGAAAAAAAGGGGGGGGGAATCAAAAAAACAAGTAGAGACCAATTTTACAAAGTTATATACAAGTCGCTACCCCCCCTCGGTATTTCTTTAATTGAATTTCGTTTGATTAGACGGAAGTTCCTTAAAAACTTCCGCTTTCTTTAAAAGATTCTGAACAGTTTCTGTGGGTTGAGCACCCTTTTCAAGGAAATCTAGAATAACAGGAACATTTAAATAAGTTTGATTCTTCATTGGATCATAAAATCCCACCTTTCTAAGATCTTTTCCTTCTCTTCGGGATCGAACATCAATTGCAACGATTCGATAGACGGCTCATTGGGATAGATGTAGATGAACAATACCCCCCCCCCTAGAACCGTATAGGAAGTTTTCTCCTCGTACGGCTCGAGAAAAAATGATTTGATTTGACGTTTTGTCTATGTATGCAATTCTAATAAATAAAATGACAAATGGGCCTATAAAATCAATTAGACTATGATTTCAGTCTTTTTTTTTCTTCCTAAAAATGAAAAAGAAACCATTCGTACTCATAACTCAAGTTGGATAACTCTCAACTAGCTCAAAGGAAAAATCTTTAGTAAATTTCATTTATTGAGTGGTCTTTACCCCCTTTTGTTTCTCTCGTTTCAAATTCTATTTGGAGTCTTTAGTCTGATCCAGTTATTGCGACTATCGAGACAATTAAAATGGTGTTTCCTTGTTCTTAGATCCTTTATTCTTATTTTTAATCATTGGGTTTAGACATTACTTCGGTGCTTCTTAATCCTTTCAAAATGGCAGCAACATACCCTTTTTGATTTCTTTCTATCAAAGAATCCTATGGACAGTTGATTCACGCGTGATACACTTTGAATCGAAAAAGTTGGATAAATTCCAACAAGTTTTACTTTTGAATTGAAAACTTGCTCGAATTGGATACTTTCGATTTCTATATGGAAGATACATTTACGAAGTTGTTCCGATTGATTGGCATTAACCCTAGATCCTTGCCCCCGAGAAATGAATTAATCCTTTCTACTCGAGCTCCATCGTGGACTATTTACAACCCAACAAAAAATCGAGTGTAACAGAACAAACAATGTCGAGCCAAGAGCACCCTCATTCCTAGATAAATCGAAAATGGTGGATGTAAAAATCCACAATGGATCGTGTCCTTCAAGTCGCACGTTGCTTTCTACCACATCGTTTCAAACGAAGTTTTACCATAACATTCCTCGAATTTGGAACCGGTATGGAATTGATTCAATCATGGAATCATGAATAGTCATTGGTTCGGTTGTACACAGACATCGTAATCTAGGCTTTTTCTTCTATATATGATATGTGTATGTGGAACGATTTTTCTGAAAAAGTCTTAGCAAGAAAGCATCTTTAACATACATAAATAATATATAGATAATAGAAAGAAATAGAAATATATAAACGAATAATGAATCTGCATCTTCAAGTGACTCAATAGGATTGAGTAAACGATTTCCTACTTTTTGAGTACCGAAGATTCCACTTACAAGGAATCATTAAAAAAATTTAGTAAAAAGAGTTCTAATTAAAATTGAAAAAGTTTCCTATTTAGACATAATTATTTAATTTGAAGAAAATTGAACAATAAGCATCACGTTTGATCTTCATAGGAAGATCCGTTTTTCTTTTTTAATTGACTCATCACTGATTTAATTTAAAATAGATAAAAAGATCAAAGATAAAGAAGAAAGAAATCCAATTTTTTCATGAGATGGATAAAAAAATGATGTAAGTTAAGATTTGAATCTTTATTCTTTTCATCTGATTACGAAAATTAAAATTAAAAAAAATAGGGAGGGTTTTTCGTATCTATCAGATAGACTGAACAGTTGTCACTATTATAGATATTCTATAATATAGAATTAAAATAATTTCAGTTTAAATAGTTTAAGGGATCACAAATCGTTTTCACAAAAACCCAAAAATTTTTATAGAACGATACATATCATATATCATATAAGCGATACTTTTCCTTAGTTTATATGATAAACTTTTTTTAACATGGGATTGAGTAATATTTCAATAATCGACTCTTGTCATAAAGTGAATAAAAGGGATAGGATAAATCACCCCTGCCTCAATCGGTACATAGATTTCCAATTTTTCATTAGAGCCAAACACGAAATACCTAAATAAAATGAGATTCAAAGAAAATAGATTGGCTCCATAACATATTTCTATATGTTATGGAACTTGATCATTTGTTAATGAGATTCAAACAGACACAGATATTCAAATTAATACGGATTAACTCCCCCTACTTCTTTCTATGGGAATAATGGAGCATAAAAAGGGGATATGCGCTGGGACGGAAGGATTCGAACCTCCGAATAGCGGGACCAAAACCCGTTGCCTTACCACTTGGCCACGCCCCATTTGAATTTCTAATCTAGACTAAGAAACAATAATATTGGTATTGGTTCTTTGTCAACTACAGTCCAAATATCTATATATCTATAGAAT